CCGGGATTCAGAAGCCGCAATTTCGCCTCGACCATCGATAGGTTTAGCGAGGGCATTTATAACACGGCCCAAAAAAGCCTCACTTACCGGTATCTGAGCAATTCTTCCTGTTGCTTTTACAGAACTTCCCTCTTGTATCATCAAACCGTCACCCATTAATACAACACCGACATTATTTGATTCCAAATTAAGAGCAATGCCTATCGTACCTTCTTCAAATTCTACTAATTCACCTGCCATTACTTCATCAAGACCATAAATACGAGCAATGCCATCGCCTACTTGAAGTACAGTACCAGTATTTAAAATCTTTACTTCTCTATTATATTGCTCAATACGTTCACGGATAATATTACTAATTTCATCTGCTCGAATAGTTACCATGAGTATTTCTTAATTCTTTTTTTTGTTTGAAAGAAAAATAATGCCTGCACAGTAGAAAGACTAACCCGTTATTTCTTTCATCGTTCCAAACATGCCAATATTTGTACTGATAGTACGTAAATGTAACTCGGTGTTCAAACAACTATTCAGAGTTCCTAGAGCTCCTTCTAAGGCTTGTTGGAAAACCCGTTGTCGAACTTGATTAATTGCTCTTTGTTGTTCAAAACGAATGGTTTCGTTTTTGTAATTTTCTAATTGTTCCAAAGTCTTATAAGTTGAATTAATCAAATTCAATTTTTCTCGTTCTATCTCAGAGTACCCGTTCGCTCGAAACTGATCTGCTTCCATTTCTACTTTACGTAAGCGAGCCAAGGCTTTTTCCAGCCGTTCCTGGGCCCCCCCGCGTAGTTCTTCTGAATCTCGAATAGTCTTCAAGATCCTCTGTTTTCGATTATCTAATAAATCACTTAATGAAAGTAGATTATCTTTCCATTCATTTCAAAATTTCCACGATCCCTTCCCGAACCAAACATGAATCTTTCGATTCATTTGGCTCTCAGGCTCAATTACTTATGGAAATTCCCATAGCTTTGTTTTACTGTAATGAGCCTATCCTCTCTTCTCTATTCATATTCGCGAAAATATCGAAACAGGTCACTAATCTAAGAACAGAATATTCGGAGGACTCTTCTGACCAACCAAATAATTATAATTGTCAGCAAAGTTGTTTCTTTTTTTTATTCAAATCCAAAAAATGCTTCTTACTTTATACATAATACATAGGTTATCGATTCAGCATTGGATAAAAAAGATAAATAAAAAAGGGGGGGTGAAATATCTATTTTTCCAATTCAAATAGATATATATAAAATATATAAAATATATATATATAATTCAAAATAAAGGGTTCAAATCATTTTTTTATCGACATGAGTGTTTTATATCGATAAAAAAACTTCAACTCTTCGTTTTGAAACCTTTTCCGTATTAACTAGTAACTTAACATAGTAGTAGAAAGAGTACCATGCTGCATCCGGACTTCAAACGATCTCGCTTTAACCCTGTTAATGGTCCCGCATTATTGGTTGGTAGAGAATCAAAGTAGATTTACCAATGAATCACGAAATGCTATGGTTCTTAAATATGATTTCTTAATTTATTCAGAAGTAATTCGCGGAATCGTGCCCTTTTTCAAGTTATAACGAAAAAAAAGTGCAGTTGGTTGGATCCAGCCTATTTCTTGAAATAAACAACTCGCACACACTCCCTTTCCAAAAAAAATCAATACACCAACCACTACACTTAGATTTATTGGATTTGTTGCTAAAATATCAGTATTAAACCCGAAACTCCCGGCGAACGGCCAATAACCCAAGGAAAGGAAAGAATCGGTTCCATTTTTCATATGATCTCCTCTTTCTTATAGATAGACTAATTTTATTTTTCTATATTTTTTCTATATTTTTTTTACTCTATTTAGTATTTAGTAGCATTTAGAAAAATAATAGAATAAATAAAAAAATATAGATTTATAGATGTAAATGGATTGTTTTTTCAATTGGAAATTTCCAACAAGAACGACACTTATTAGAATTAGGTATCAGGTCTTATGTCAGTTGTGAAATAAAATATCTCATTTGTTGCAATACTTCCTAAAAAAAGTTCCATTAGACTAAGAAGGTAAAGGAAGAAAGTGAGCTGATGTGATAATTTAATTCCCCATCCTCAAATCGATTCTTCCCCCCGATTATTGTCACAACGAATAAGAAATTGTAGGAATGAAATGTTAATATAATTCGAAAAAAGCAAGAGCAGCAAATCCAAGGAAATAAAAAAAGAAAAATATATATATTGGGGGGATTAAACAAAGGGATTCGCAAATAAAAGAGCTAATGCCACAACCAGTCCATAAATTGTTAAAGCTTCCATAAAAGCCAGACTAAGCAATAAAGTACCTCGTATTTTTCCTTCTGCTTCTGGTTGTCTGGCGATCCCTTCTACAGCTTGGCCCGCAGCAGTACCTTGACCAACCCCGGGTCCGATCGAAGCAAGCCCCACGGCCAATCCAGCAGCAATAACGGAAGCGGCAGAAATCAGTGGATTCATGATAAGTTCC